TGTGGCTGATGAAAGTGATAAATTGTAAATTTATTAATAGGTTTTCCTTGTTACTAAGATTTTGTAGTTTATATTAAAATGTCAAATTGCAAATTTGAAAAAGAATGCGTCCGAAATCTAAATTGTGTATTATTTATTGCTTTGAAGGCAATTAGTTTGATTAACTTAAGATTTTATGAAAATGAGAGTGGGATTGTGGGTAGGGTAAGTAGTAAGATTCATGATCAGTTACTTGAGTTATCTTTAGAGTTGTTAAAATTTAATTTTTGTTGGTTATGTATTATAATGAGAGGCTTATATAATATTATAAGATATGCGAAAAGAATGATTAATGATGAGAAGATTAAGATTATTGTGATGAGGTAAGAGTGAAATGATGTGATGGATAAAATTAGTCATTTGGGGACAAATCCTACTGTAGGTGGCAACCCGCCTAGTGCTAAAATACCGATGAGTCATGTGATTATGAATGGGGTATTTGTAAATTCAATTTGATTAATGTGATATCAGTTAAGATTTATGAGGGCAATTATAATTAGAATGTTAATAATTGAGTAAATGAAAAAATATACCCATCATAACGTGGATTGATAGGAGATAGCAACTAATATTCATCCGTTATGCGAGATTGATGAGAATGATAGCAGCTTACGAAGAGATGATTGATTGATCGATATTAATCTTCTGACGATGGTTGATAAGATACCAAATATGATTAAATTTATGTTGAGATTAAATAAAAGGGTTAGGGGGCCAAACTTTTGGAGTGTTGATAGAATTAAGCAGTGGTGTCATCTTAATATATTTATGACTTCAGGATATCAAAAGTGGAATGGAACTAGTCCTAATTTAATTATTAGAGCTGCTGCTGTAATTATGTGAAGATCTATGAAAATGGGGGATGTTATGTAGCCTATAATAAATAAAGATGAACCTATGGCTTGTGTAAGGAAGTATTTGATTATTGCTTCATGAAATATGTTGGAATATAACACTGTACCAATGAAGCAAACTAGGTTAATTTCTAATCTTAATCATATGTGGAATCAGGATGTGGAGCTAATAATTATGGTGATGCTTACTATAAGGGAGAGATTAAGAGGTAAAATATTAATAAAGGTGTTTAACATATTTGAGGTATGAACCCAAGAGCTTAATATTTAGCTTACTTTATCTAGAGGTGTTTAGGCACAGAAAATTTTGATTTTTCAGGGTTTGGTTTACCAATATGGATATAAAATTCTGCGATTTGTTAGCTCATTTAGGTTGATGTTTGTCATTTTTAGGAGAGTTGAAAAACTTGAAAAAAACGTAAAAAAACGTGAAAAAAACGTAAAAAAACGTGAAAAAAACGTAAAAAAAACATGAAAAAAGTGAAAAATGGGAGGAGTCGTAAACATGGTTTATTCCATCAAAATAACCCTTTGATTTTCAGGCATCACTCCCCTTTGGAGACCCTATATTTTTTATAAGTTGGTGTATATTTAAGCCCAATATCAATTTGTAAAATATAATAAGTTACGTACTAAGATGACCCAAACAAAAGAGAAGGTCGATATGTCAATGATCCCTGTCTTGGATTAGTTTGATTAAATTGCATTACGATCAAAAACTGGAAAAAAAATTAACCTTAGAGTTCGAATGTATTGAAGAACTGTCTCTATGAGATGAAAATTAGCGTCCATATGGACAGCTGATTTATCTGTATATACGGCACAAGCCGCCCATAATGAAGAAAATAATTAGCATATATCTATATATTATAGATATTTACATGGTATTGAATTTACAGAATGCATAATTCTAAATTTATAGAATATGAGATTTCTAAATCTAAAAAAAGAAATCTCATAAAGAAAGAGAAGTTAAATTTATTTAGTTACTTAATGTAATGCGAGTGTTACATACATTAATATCAAATAGTGTTTAGTAGTAATGAAGATTAAAAAGATGAATTCTTTTCGATGTGGTTCAGCATGAGAAATCGGCGAATAGCGTGCCAGCAGCTGCGGTTAAACGAGTGATTTTTTAAGTTTTTATGATTTATGGATGTGATTTTAGTTTGGGGGAATTAATTGGTTGGATTGGTGAAATAATTATAATTTGCTTGGAATCTTTCTTGTTTGCATGCTGGAAGGTAGTGAGTGAAACCAGGATTAGATACCCTGTTATTATTATTGTATGGTAGGTTGAAGTAGTGAGAGGTGAGCTTGAAACTTAAGAATTTTGGCGGTCTTTTTTATCTTTCTAGAGGAATTTGCTCTTTAATCGATAGTCCGCGTTTAATTTTACTTGGTTGGGGTTTGTATACCGCTGTTTATAATGTTTTTGTATAGAATGTTGGTGAAGGGGTCTCAGTAAATCAAGTCAAGGTGCAGCTTTTAATTGAGGTTGAAGTGAATTACTAGTTGGATTTTTTTATTGAAATATTAAAATGAGATAGGATTTAGAAGTAATTGAGAATTAGAATGTTGAAATGAAGGTAGTTTGAGAAAGATGTACATATCGCCCGTCACTCTCGGTGTGTGAATTGAGATAAGTCGTAACAAAGTAGGCGCATTGGAAAATGCGCCTAAGTGAAGAATAGAGCTTGATTATAAGTTTTTTATTTACAATAAAGGGATACAGTTGTTGTTCTTATTAATTGTTGCTTATTTAATGTGGATGAAATTGAGGGTACTGTAAAGGAAATTTTAAATATGATAAGAAGAATTGTTGGTGGATGTACCTTTTGTATAAGGGTTTTACAATTGTTGTTATTGAATATAAACTCCCGAAGAAATAAGAGCTACTAAAAATAACATTTATTGTAACACTAATAAATAATATTTTTTAGTAGAGGTGAAATGCTATGCGTTTATTTGGATATCTGGTTGCTAGAGTTTTTATTTTAGGTAAACTGTTCCTTGAGAAAGGAGGTAGAGGTACGGAATGGTAAGAGTAGTTGGGATTAGCTAATTATTTATTTATATATGAGATAAAATTTTGTAGTTTGTGATTAAAGATATCAATTGTTTTTGTTATAAAGGAGCTTATTTAGGGTTTATGTTATTAAGTTTTTATCTGGCTGGTGTATGTAATAAAATAATATGTAAGATAATGTGAAAATTAGTAGAGAGTGAAATTTTTAATTAGTTGAAGGCTATTGATAGTTGAAGATAAGGTAATTGCTTTTAATGAATTCGGCAATATGACTTTGTGCATGTTTAACAAAAACTTGGTTTTTAGGGATAATTAAAAGTCTAGCCTGCCAATTGTAGTATGAAGGGCCGCAGTAAATTGACTGTGCGAAGGTAGCGTAATCATTTGTCTTTTAATTGAAGACTTGTATGAAAGGTTGAACACAGAGTAACTTTATTGTAAGTATTTATTGAACTTGCACGTCTTATGAAAATGTAAGAGTGGAATTAAGGGACGAGAAGACCCTAAGAGCTTTATTCTTCCTTTTTTTTTTTTTTGACAAAAAAGGAAGAATTTAACTGGGGTGGTTTTGAAAGATTGAAATCTTTTGATAATGTTGATTTGAGTTGTAGATTAAGAAGGTCCACGTAGGGTGATTGTGAGAGTGAGTTACCTTAGGGATAACAGCGTTATATATTTAGGGAGATCTAATTTCTGAATATGTTTGCGACCTCGATGTTGAATTAACTGTTGCTGCTTGGGGTAGGTTTTGAGTTGGTGAGTCTGTTCGACTTTTGAAACGTTACATGATTTGAGTTCAGATCGGCGTGAGCCAGATTGGTTTCTATCTTTAATTTGTGAGTGATTGATTTGTACGAAAGGACTTTTGATTATCAATTGGTTGTGTTCAATTTGGCAGAATATGATGTGCCGGATTTAGAATTCGTTTATGGTTTACCAGTTGATGGATTGATATGGCAGAAATTTATGCATTGGATTTAAGATTCATTTATGGTTTTGTCCTGTTAATGATTTTATGGTTGGTTGTTGATGGTTTGTTGTGTTGCTTTGTAATTGTTTTGGTAGTGTTGTTGGGTGTGGCTTTTTTTACTTTATTGGAGCGTAAAATTTTAGGGTATGGTCAGGTTCGTAAAGGTCCTAATAAGGTTGGATTTGTCGGTTTGTTGCAGCCTATTTCGGATGCTATGAAGCTCTTTACTAAGGAGTATAGTATGCCTTATATTTCTAATTGGGTGTTTTTTCTAGCTAGTCCTGTTATGGCTCTTAGGTTTAGTTTGTTATTGTGGATGATTTATCCGTTAAAGTGATATTGATTTGATTTTGAATATGGTTTGTTATTTTTTTTCTGTGTTTCTAGCTTTGGGGTTTATTTTGTGGTGGGTTCTGGCTGGTTCTCTAATTCTAAGTATGCTGTGTTGGGTAGGTATCGTGCGGTGGCGCAAATGATCTCATATGAGGTTGGTATGATTTTAATTATTTTATGTTTGGTTATTTATGAGTCTGTTTACGTTGTGAATGTTAATGTAGGTGAGTTGTTTTGGTATGGGTGTGGTTATTTTTTTTTGTTGATTATGTGATTAGTGTGTTGTTTGGCTGAAACTAACCGTAGACCTTTGGATTTTGCGGAGGCGGAGTCGGAGTTGGTGTCTGGTTTTAATGTGGAATATGGGGCTGGTGGTTTTGCGTTGATCTTTATATCTGAGTATGGTGTGATTATGGCGATAAGTATAATTACTATGATTTATTTTTTTGGTGGCTATTATGTGATATATTTTTTTTTGATTGTTTATTTTTTGTGAGTTCGGGTGAGGTTACCTCGATTGCTTTATGATAAGCTTATAATACTGGTTTGGAAGGTTTATTTGCCTTGTAGTTTAAACGTTCTTATTTTTGTTATAAGTTTTTCATTTATAAATTACTAGGTATATCTATTTCATATTTTCAAAATATGTACTTTAATTAAGTTAAGTAATTTATTTTGTAGGGAAAATGAGGAAGAATAGGAAATATAGGATGGTGGAGTATAGTCTTGCTGTATTGTAGGGTGATTCGATTGGTTGAGATCCTAACCAGGTTAGTAGGAGGAATAGGGTGAGAAATCATATTAGAATGATTTTGTTTAAGGGGGATAAGTTGTATGTTTTATATTTTATTTTTGTTGTTGTTAATAGGAGGAGAATTGTAATTGATAGGATGAGTGCAATAACTCCTCCTAATTTGTTGGGGATTGAGCGTAGGATTGCGTATGCGAATAGAAAATATCATTCTGGTTGGATGTGGATTGGTGTAACCATGGGGTTAGCTAAGTTGAAGTTTTCGGGGTCTGATAATGAGAAGGGTAAATTTAGGGTAAATCAGAGGAATATGGTGAATGTGATTGTTATTCCTATTATGTCTTTTCATGAGAAGTAAGGGTGAAATGGTCTTTTATCAATGTTAGGTGTTAGACCTAAGGGGTTGGAGGAGCCTTTTTGGTGAAGTAGTATAATGTGGAGTGTTGATATTAGAAGGATGATGAAGGGTAGAATGAAGTGGAAAGTGAAGAATCGAGTTAGGGTGGGGTTGTCTACTGAGAACCCACCCCAAATTCAATTAACTATTGAGGGGCCTATATATGGAATAGCTGATAGTAGGTTTGTGATGACCGTGGCGGCTCAAAATGATATTTGACCTCAGGGTAATACATAACCTATGAATGCTGTTATTATTAGAATTAGTAGGATGATTGTTCCTGAAGTTCACATTGCTGGATAGAGGAAGGATGAGAAGAATAGTCCGCGTGTGATGTGGATGTAGATTAATACAAAGAATAATGATGCACCATTGGAGTGTGTAATGCGAATAAGTCATCCTAGGTTAACATCTCGTATGATGTGACTTATTGTTGAGAATGAGGTTTCTGTGTCCGGGGTGTAGTGGAATGATAAAAATAGGCCGGTGATGATTTGTATTAGTAAGCAAACTCCTAATAGAGAGCCTATATTTCATCAGTATGAAATGTTCGATGGAGATGGTAGATCGATTAATAGATTATTTAAAAGAGAGGCGAGTTCGTTGGTCTTGCGTAAAGGTTTTAGCATTAGTTTGCTCGAGTGGGGGTGTCATAATTTATTGTGGATTTGTTTACTACAAGTAGTGTTAGAATTATGTATATGCCTAATATAATTGTGGTTCATATGTTATTATATTCGTATAGGGTATTTATGTTAGGTTGATGTGTGATAGTATTGATCTGATTGGTGTTGATTATTGGGATTGGGATGAGTATGCAAATTAGTAGTTGTATGTTGATGATGAATTTTTTGTTAGCTAAAGTAGATGCTATGTAAATGAAAATGATTATCATACCTCCAATTATGATGAGGATGAGGACATAGCTATATCAAGCATTGTTTATGAGTATGAAAATGTTGTGTCTAATTAGTATTGTTAATGTGATTAAAAAAATGATTTGGGAGATTGGGTGATTAGTGGCTAGAAAGAGGACTCTGATAATTAGTTTGATTATTTCAGATGATAGTTTATGTAAAATGGTAATTTTGGATATTATTGAAAGTTCTTACTTTATCTGATGCTTATAACGGGGTATCTTCTATTTACAAAATGGATGTTTTAAGTGTTAAACTATATAAGCTAATGGGAATTATGATGATGGTTTTTATTTATGGGTGTGGTCTTATTAGTTATGTATTGAAGGGGGAACATGTGTTGATTATGTTATTGAGATTGGAGTTTATAATGTTGGGTGTTTTTTTAATTCTGGTTTATTTTTGTGTTGTTATGATTGGTAATGATTACTTATTGTTGTATTACTTGTGTGTCGTAGTTTGTGAGAGAGCTATTGGTTTGGGTTTGTTGGTGGGGTCTGTTCGCTATAATCGGGGTGATTTGGTATATATATATATATAAATGTGTTTAATTTTTTTTTCTGGTGGTTTGTTGGTGGTGACTTATTGATTGAAGATTGGGTATATTGTTGCTATATTGAGTTTTATACTGTTGGTGAGGATAACTAAGTTAGTTGGGTGTGGGTGGAGTGATTTAAGATGGTTGTTTGGTGGCGATGTGATGAGTTGAGCAATGGTTATTATGAGTGTTTGAATTGTGATGATGATATTTATGTCTCAGTCGCGTTGGTTTGGTTTTTATGGTTTTAATAATTTTGTGTTTGTTAGATTATTGTTTTTTTTGGTTTTATCATTTAGTTTTGTTAATTTGTTTTCGTTTTATGTTTCTTTTGAGAGAGTGTTGATTCCTACGTTGATTTTGATTTGTGGGTGAGGTTTTCAACCAGAGCGGCTGTATGCTGGTATGTATATGCTTTTTTATACGTTAATGGCTTCGTTGCCGTTATTTATGTGTTTGTTAAAGATATATAGTGATTGGGGTAGATTAAGTTTTTTTGTTTTGGTTGATTTTAATGTGGTGAATTGGATAGTTGTAGGTATGATAGTGGCTTTTTTGGTTAAACATCCGATGTACTTTTTTCATTTGTGATTGCCACGAGCTCATGTGGAGGCTCCTGTGAGAGGTTCGATAATTTTGGCTGGTGTTTTGTTGAAATTAGGTGGTTATGGTTTGTTTCGGGTTGTGGTGTTGTTTAAGGATTGGTTGGTTATGGAATCGGGTTATTTAATGAGAATTGGTTTGGTGGGTGGTGTTATTACTGGTTTTGTTTGTGTCGGTCAGGTTGATATAAAAATGTTGGTGGCTTATTCGTCTGTTGTGCATATATCTTTAGTTTTGGGTGGTGTTGTTAGTGGTCTGAAAATTGGGTTTTATGGTTCTTTGGCTATGATGATTGCTCATGGTTTGTGTTCTTCTTGTTTATTTTATTTGGTTAATGTGTTTTATGAGCGCTTGCATTCTCGTAGCTTAATAATGGTTAAGGGTATGTTGATGCTTAGTCCTATTATAAGGATGTGATGATTTATAATATGTGTGTGCAACATATCAGCTCCTCCTTCTATGTCTCTTTTAGCGGAATTGATGTTGATGATTAGGTTGGTTAAATTTGATGTTGTAATTAGTATTCTGTTGTTTGTACTAAATTTTTTATGTGCTGTTTTTTCTTTATGTTTATATAATGCTGTTCAACATGGGAAGAGGTGATTTAATTGGTTTGGGTATGATGTTGTAATTCGTGAATATTTGGTTCTTTTTCTTCATTGGGTGCCTTTAAATGTAATATTTATTGGTTATGGTGTTTGAGTGGAATGATTGTAGCTTGAATAGTTTAATGAAGATGTTGCTTTGTGGGAGTATAAGATGCTGTTGTGGCTTTGAGTGGTGAATGTTTATTTGATTTGTGGGTTTTTATTGTTGTTTTTATTTTTTGTTTTTATGTTTTTTGGTGTTTTGATTGTTATTGAGGATGGGTGTTGACTGGTTGACTATAAGTTGGGGGATATAATTGGAGGAGTACTTGAGTTTATTGTTGTTTTTGATTATATATCGGTGGTGTTTTTTTCAATAGTGCTGTTAATTTCTTCTTGTGTGTTTTTTTATAGAGTTGAGTATATAGGACATGATAGAACACCTTATCGTTTTTGTTTTTTGGTGTTGTTATTTGTTATATCTATGGGAGTAGTGATTTTTAGGTCAAATTTGGTGAGAATTTTATTAGGTTGGGATGGGTTGGGGTTGGTATCTTACGTTTTGGTAATTTATTATCAGAATAATCGGTCGCTTAATGCTGGTATAATAACTATTTTATTTAATCGCGTTGGTGATATTGGGGTGTTAATGGGAATTGTGTGAATGATGGGGTTTGGTAATTGAAATTATTTAGTTTATGTGAACTTGATAGATGATGTTAATGTGGGATTGGTTGGGTTTTTTATTGTTCTTAGTGGTTTAACTAAAAGTGCGCAAATTCCATTTTCCTCTTGGTTGCCTGCAGCTATAGCTGCACCTACTCCTGTTTCTGCTTTAGTTCATTCTTCTACTTTGGTGACTGCGGGTGTGTTTTTGCTGATTCGGTTTGGTTCTTATTTTTTGATGGGTGCGTTTAGCTGGTTTTTGGTGATTATTTCTGGGTTAACTATTTTGATGTCTGGTTTGTGTGCTATGATAGAGATGGATCTAAAGAAGGTTGTGGCTTTATCTACTTTGAGGCAGTTGGGGTTTATGATGATAATTTTGGGAGTGGGATGTTGGTGGATTTCTTTTTATCATTTGTTGACACATGCGTTGTTTAAATCCTTGTTGTTTTTGTGTGCTGGTTATGTTATTTGTAATTATAATAGGGAGCAAGATTTTCGTGGAGTTGGGTGTTTGAGTAATTCGCCTATTGTTTGTTGTGCTTTTAATGTATCTCTGTTATCTCTAGCTGGGTTTCCTTTTTTATCTGGGTATTATTCTAAAGATAGGATTATTGAGTTTTTTTGTTTGTCGTTAATGGGTGATGCTTTTATTTTGTTGATGTTGTTGGGTGTCTTATTAACTACATTATATTCATTACGATTGGGTATGTTTTGTGTTTGGGGTGATGTGGTGTATGGGGTGGGAGTAGAAGTAAAGGGGGGTTATTATATGGAAATGTCAATTGTTGTCCTATTAATTTTTGCTGTTGTGATGGGGTCGGTTTTGAGTTGATGAATTTTTAATGTTCCAGTGGTGTTATTTATGAATATGTATATTAAGTTGTCTGGTTTAATAATGGTTTTATTGGGTGTGATAATTGGGTGAGTTTTGAACATGAAGAGATGGGGGGTGATTGTTTCATCTTTTTTGTTGAATTTTAATAGGAAACTGTGATTTTTGAGTTGAATGGGGGGAAATGGTGTGTCTGTATTTGTTGATGAAGGTTATTCATATTATGAGTATAGATGGAGTGAAGTGATTGGTAGTTGAGGGTTAAATTGACTGGTGATGTTATGTGTTTTTGTTTTGGAGTGGCTATCGAACAATAAATTTACGTTATATTATATATTTATGATTTTGTTGTTGTTTGTGTGATTATTGATGTGTTATTATAGTTTAAGGAGAATATTATATTGAAGATATAAGGGTGTGTTTCTGATAATGTTTATTCTTAACTGGTAGGTATTGTAATATTGAAGATATTAAGTGTTATTTTACACTATAAAAATTGGGAAGGGAAGCTCCAGTGAGGAGTATATGGAGTTAGCGGCTCCATTTTAACTTTCCTTTTATTAAAAATAGGATTTAATTTTTCAGTAACAATGAAATGTTTTGATATAAACTATTAATAATTGTTGTAAGAGATTATTATCAGATTTTCAAGTCGAAATTGAATGCATACTATTTGCTTTCTTACGGATCAAATTAGGGATACTAATTATGGTTAGATGCAAACTAAATATTATGAATTAAATATTGATCAAATATCACTCTAGGAAGGTGTTTAATCATTCATAAACTAAACCTATGTTTAGTAGGAGTAGGAAGGTGGTGGTTGAGATGAGGGTTGTAGTGCTTGTATTTATGAAGGGAAATGGTAAAATTAATGCAATTTCTACATCGAAAATTAAAAAAAGGATGGCTAAAAGGAAAAATCGGATAGAAAAAGGTGCTCGAGTGGGGTTAATTGGGTTAAAACCGCACTCGAAGCAAGTTCCTTTTTCTATCAATGATAGTTTTTTGTTTAAAATTAATGTTAAAAATGAAATTAGAAGTCTTAATGTAATAATTATGGTAATTATAAATTTTATTAGCAGTGCTTTTTTAATTGGAATCTTAATAATTGGAAGTTATTTGTACTAAATATACTAAAAAAGCAACCTCCTCATCAATAAATGCTAACAAATAAGAATAATCATACTACATCTACAAAATGTCAATATCATGCTCTGGCTTCAAAACCGAAGTGATGGGAGTGTGATCAATGTAAAATGAAAAGGCGAATGAAACTGATGGTAAGAAATGTTGTTCCGATAATTACGTGGAGTCCGTGAAATCCGGTAGCTACAAAGAAAGTTGAGCCGTAACAGGAATCTGAAATGGAAAAAGATGCTTCTTTGTATTCAAATAATTGTAGGCAAGTGAAATAGAAACCGAGGAGAATTGTTAGAAATAAGCTGGTTTTGGCTTGGGGTAAATTTCTTGTTAAGATTGCGTGATGACATCATGTAACGGAGACTCCGGATGAAATGAGAATTGCTGTGTTTAGAAGGGGGATGCTAAATGGATTGAAGGTTGTGATGCCACTTGGAGGTCAAATTATTCCAATTTCTATGCTGGGAGCTAATCTTATGTGGAAATATCTTCAAAAAAATGATAAGAAAAATATAACTTCTGAAATGATGAATAAGATTATACCTAATTTTAAAGATTTAATTACTTTTAATGAATGGTGACCTTGGAGGGTTGATTCTCGGGTTACATCTCGTCATCATTGGATTATTGTTATTACGGTGATAAGTCATGCGATTAATATGGGTTTTATATTAAGTCTATGGAATCACATGATTAAACTAGTGGTGAGGAGGATGGCTCTGAAGGATGCCGTTAATGGTCAAGGGCTTTGTTCTACTATGTGATAAGGGTGGCGGTTTTGTTGCATTAGTTTGTTTCATTTAAATAGAGAGATAATAGTGTTATGAAGACATATCTTTGAATTAAAGCTACGCCTGTTTCTAGCAGTATTAATATAAGGTCTACTGGTATAATGGTGAAGATGATTATGTAGGAGGCTTTCTCTAGTGTGGAAGATAGGAGGACAATTAGGAGGTGCCCTGCAATTATGTTTGCTGATAAGCGAACTGCTAATGTTAGAGGTCGGATAATGTTTCTGATTGTTTCGATGCAAACTATGAAGGTTGAGAGAGCTATTGGGGTTCCTATTGGTAATATGTGTGTTAGTATATGGCGTGTGTTGATCACTCAACCAAATACATTAATGCTTAATCATAATGTGAAGCCGAGTGTAACGGTTGTTGATAAGTGGCTAGTGGCGGTGAAAGAATATGGTAGTAGTCCTATAATGTTTATGATTAGGATAATTCATATAAGTGAGAATAATATTAATGTGAAACCCTTAGGTCCTTTAATGTGTATAGATATGATTTCGTTATATACATATGAATATAATGAGGTTGTAGTATTTTGTGTTTGTGATGAGATTTTTCAGTATATTGTTGGGATGAGGAGGATGGGAAGAAATAGGGAAAGTCAATTTAAGGATATGTGGGATGAGGTAGAGGGGTCAAATGTGGAAAATAGATTAATTATCATCGTCAATTTATGTTTATGTGTTGAATATTGATGTTTGAGGGAGATTGTTTGTTAGTTGTGTGTGAAAATCATATTGAGTTTGTGTTGTAGAGCAGGATGACAATGCTGATGGATAGGATTATTCAACTAAGGGGGCTTATTTGTGGAATGGATGGTGAGTTTTAATTGAAACTAATTTAAGCTTGACATGCTTATGTTATATTTAACTACACTATCATATTAAAAGCAGGCGACGATTTCTACTATGGGATGGTTTAAAAGACCAATGCTAACTTATAGCTTTTTAATAGTTAGTTTTTCATTCAGTTTATGAAGTATTTTAGGTTAATTGATTCTAGGGAGAAGGGTATGAATCTATGGTTGGCTCCGCAAATCTCTGAACATTGGCCAAATGCGACTCCAGGACGTTTAATTATAGTGATTAATTGATTTAAACGTCCTGGAACTGCGTCTACCTTAATACCTAGTGAGGGAATGGTTCATGCATGGATGACATCATTTGATGTGATGAGTAGGCGTGTTTGAGTATTGATAGGAATAACTATTCGATTATCTACATCTAAAAGTCGGAATTGGTCGATGTTGTTTGGGGGAAGTATGTATGCTTCTAATTCTTCATTTTTGAAATCTGGGTACTCAAAAGATCAGTATCATTGATGTCCAGTGATTTTTATTGTGATATGGGAGTTAGAAATTTCATCTATTAGGTATAGAAGGCGTAGTGAGGGAAATGCGATAGTTAAAAGAATGATTGCTGGAAGAATGGTTCAAATTAATTCGATTTCTTGGCCTTGAAGAAGATAACGGTTGTGAAAAGAATTAATTATGAAGTTTATTATGATGTAACCTACGATGATTGTGATTAAAGTGAGGATTATTATTGTATGATCATGGAAGAAAATTAATTGCTCTATCAGAGGGGAGTTGCTATTTTGGAAGATTAAATTTCATGTTGGCATTAGTTAGAAATGTAGCTTATTTCGTTGAATGTGTGATCGATAGGGGGAAGTCTGTTTTTTCACTCCATAGATGTTGTTATGTTGGTGTTGAATGTTGAAATGTATTGGGATGATAGGGCATCTCAGGTGATGAAAATGAAAATTAATACTCCAATGAGGGATATGATTGATCCAATTGAGGATACAGTATTTCATGTGGTAAAGACGTCCGGATAGTCTGAATATCGACGTGGTATTCCATTTAATCCTAGAAAATGTTGAGGGAAAAAAGTTAAATTCACTCCTAAAAATATAGTTAGGAAATGAATTTTTAATCAATGCTGATTTATGTTTATACCGAATAATAAGTTAAATCAGTGGGTTATGCCAGCAATAATGGCGAATACGGCACCCATAGATAGGACATAATGGAAATGAGCAACTACGTAGTAGGTGTCATGAAGAATAATGTCTAGAGATGAGTTAGCTAAGACTACTCCGGTTAAGCCTCCCATTGTAAATAGGAATACAAAACCCAAAGCTCATAGTAAAGGAGGGCTATAGTTGGTTTGGGCTCCATGCAAGGTAGCTAGTCAGCTGAAAATTTTAATTCCTGTTGGTACCGCAATGATTATTGTAGCTGCTGTAAAGTAGGCTCGTGTATCTACATCTATTCCTACTGTGAATATGTGATGGGCTCACACGACAAAGCCTAGTAAACCAATGGCTAGTATGGCATAAATTATACCTAGGGAACCAAAAGGTTCTTTTTTTCCTGAGTGACTTCTAATAATGTGAGAGATTATTCCAAATCCGGGTAGAATTAAAATGTATACTTCAGGATGTCCAAAGAATCAAAATAAATGTTGGTATAAGATGGGATCACCACCTCCGGCCGGATCAAAGAAACTTGTGTTGAAATTTCGATCTGTAAGTAATATGGTAATTGCGCCAGCTAGGACTGGTAGGGAGAGGAGAAGTAGGATTACAGTGATGAAGACTGATCAGATAAATAAAGGTGTTCGTTCTATTGTTATTCCGTTGGCACGTATATTTATGATTGTTGTGATGAAGTTGATGGAGCCTAGAATTGATGAGATTCCGGCTAGGTGGAGAGAGAAGATTGTTAGATCTACTGACCCGCCGGAGTGAGCTCTATTTGAGGCGAGCGGAGGATATACTGTTCAACCTGTTCCTGATCCTTTTTCTACTAGTGCTGATGATAACAGGAGGAAGATTGATGGTGGTAGTAACCAAAAACTTAAGTTATTTAAGCGTGGAAAGGCCATATCTGGTGCTCCAATTATTAAAGGGATTAACCAGTTTCCAAACCCTCCAATTATAATTGGTATAACTATAAAAAAGATTATGACGAATGCGTGAGCGGTTACGATCACATTGTAGATTTGATCATCACCGATGAGAGATCCTGTTTGGCCTAGTTCGGTTCGGATGAGTATACTTATGGATGTTCCAATTATAGCTGATCAAATTCCGAAGATAAAATATAAAGTTCCAATATCTTTATGATTGGTGGAGAATAATCATCGCGGTAA